CTTGCAAACTTTTATTTGTTCTAGTATGTAAATAAATCGCGAATACGGTCCAAGTAATAAATGCCCAGGTTTCTTTGGGGTCCCAATTCCAATAAGATCCCCATGCCTCATTAGCCCATACTGCTCCTGAAAGAATACCTATAGTTAAAAGGGTAAAACCCAAGCCAATGACACGATAACTCCAATAATCCAATCGCTGAGTCAATTGATACCTGTGATAATTTCTAAACGAAAAATTCATGTATTGGGTCTCATCAAAAGAAAATGAACTAATTAATAAATGATTGGTTTTACCGAAAATATCTATCTTTCTTCTAAACGTAATGACCAGGAGAGTTATGGATAATAATGATCCACATAAAAGAGCTGCATAGCTCAACAACATCATACTTACGTGCATCATTAACCAACGGGATTGGAGAGCAGGCACTAATATTGCGGATTGATGCATTTTAGTTAAAAGACCCGAAGTGGCAAAGCCTTGGGTCAAAATAGCGCTTGGGGCGGTTATTTTACTGAAAAAATTCTTATAGTTTCTAAAATATGGAACTATATGAATAAGGGAGAAACTCCATGAAAGGAACATTAATGATTCATATAGATCACTTAATGGTACATGTCCCGAATCAATCCAACGAGTAACTAATAATCCTGTTATACAGAAAAAAGTAGCTATCATGCCTTTTTCTGACGAATCACATAGTCCTACAATTTCATAGACCAAGGTCATCAGATGAGTAGGAATCACAATTGAAATGATCGAAAAAGATATGTGAGTTAATATATGTTCTAAAGTTGCAAATATCATAAACAATCATTTTTTGTTTTTATAGTTATAAAAAAAGGGAACCCTTCCTTAATTACCGAATGTAAATATGGTATCAAATTAAAGGATCCGTTGTGTCCTTTTTTGTTTTAGAGAATGCCGCCACTCGGACTCGAACCGAGATGCTCTAGCACTGCTTCCTAAGAACAGCGTGTCTACCGATTTCACCATGGCGGCTTGTTCGAAGTAATACTAACTCATGCATATTCAATCGTCGATATTGAGAGGTTCAATGCAATTGCAATAGATGATTATTGAATCAATCGAAGAATAGCCATTCAAGTCAATATTTGAAGGTTCCATAATTGTTACTAGCTTACCTTAAAGCTTAGTAATAGTGAATCGATGGGGAAAATGGCAATCCCCATCTCGCAAATCATATAAAAATGCACTCTATTCACTATATTGAACCTTGTATCTTGCGTCTAATAACGCCCTTTTTTCAAACAAAACACAAATAGTGCCATTTTGAGGGCCCAGTATATGATACAGAATCATTAATTTATCCAATCATTGATTGATGTTGATTTAGATCATTTGAAGGGTTTCTTATCACATTATTATTTATTCTTTGCTTTTTTTATTTCATTTTTTTTGTCGTACAAAAAAACCTTTTGAATAACCGGTAGAAATGGATTTAGCTAAAGAAAAAGCTTTTACCGCTGCCCAATATCCCTTTCTCTTCCAAAAATTTCTACGAATATGCTTTTTTGATATAGAAGTACGTTTTTTTGGAACCGCCATGCAAAAATGAACTTTTCTAAGTTGAATGTGAAAGACATGTATTGTTCAAAATAGATCATTAATTCTTTCTATTCATATATCTATTATTTAGTTTATAGATTTTCTTCATAACATACAAATATGCGCATATAGCATATAATAGGGACTCAACTAAATAATAGGGACTCAACTAAATTATTGCTAGGGACTCAAACTCAAGTTGGAGAATAAAAAGAAAGGAGATTCGATTCGCTAGGTATAACTCTCATAGAAAAAAATAGTTATCTTTTTTCTCTTTTTGAAGTATTCATTATCATTATTATTGCATACAATGAAAATCTCAGAAGAAAGAAAATTGTACTAATTGTTTCATATCTCCATTCATTAGGATCGATGGTATCAACTACCGATGAAATCGACCCCCGCAGATAAATAATATAAAAAGAAAAATAAATAAAATAAAAGGTTACAATTCCTATCTCAGTCTATTTCAAATAGACCATATATATAACCTACATATACCTACCGTCGTAATACATTTAATAACAATAACCAGAAATTCATTACCTACATGAGATAAAACAATAAGATTTTCTCTACCAATTGATCCCATTAAAGCATAGCGCCCCCACGATTCAAATAATACTTTTGTTCAATGATCCATTACTTGAACATTACTTGAACTTGATTAAGGCAATTTAAGTAACCTCTTACTTCACCTTCTTACTTCACCCATATGGGAGGTTACAAGTATCATAGAATTTCCCACAAGTTCTGGTGGAAGCCAATCAATCAGTTTCAAATGAAATTGAAATTAGTTAATGATTTTGGATAAAAGATCTTGTTGGGTTGAGTTATTTGTGAATCTCATGATCCATATCAAAAGCTAATAATTACTTCACCCCTAGTATTAAGCAATAATTTGCTTAATTATATCATTTGACCAATTCAATTGTAACTCCTTGGGTCAAATTTTAAATAGTCGAGGAAGAGCGAGATTAATGAAAAAGAATATTCTTTTCGTATCCTTATTTTGGTTTGTGTTTTAAAAAAAAAATAAATAAGAACTGGTGATGAATATGAATTGGGAACAATAATTAATATAATTAATTAGAAGAAAATAGAGGAAAAAGGTTTGATTTAATTTTATTATTATGGTTATGGAACGCACATATCAATATGCATGGATTATCCCTTTCGTTCCGCTTCTAGTTACTATGTTAATAGGATTGGAACTCCTGCTTAATCCGACAGCAACAAAAAATATTCGTCGTATATGGGCTTTTCCCGCTGTTTTATTGTTAAGTATAGTTATGGTCTTTTCCACCAAGCTGGCGATCCAGCAAATAAATGGTAGCTCAATTTATGAATATCTATGGTCTTGGAGCATCACTAGTGATTTTTCCTTAGAATTCGGCTACTTGATTGATCCACTTACTTCTATTATGTCGATATTAATCACTACTGTTGGAATCATGGTTCTTATCTATAGTGATAATTATATGTCTCATGACCGAGGATATTTGAGATTTTTTGCTTATATGAGTTTTTTCAATACAGCGATGCTGGGATTAGTTACTAGTCCCAATTTGATACAAATCCATATTTTTTGGGAACTAGTGGGAATGTGTTCCTATCTGTTAATAGGTTTTTGGTTTACCCGACCAATTGCAGCAAATGCCTGTCAAAAAGCGTTTGTGACCAATCGTGTGGGGGATTTTGGTTTATTATTAGGAATCTTAGGTTTTTATTTAATAACAGGTAGTTTCGAATTTCAGGATTTATTCGAAATATTCAATGATTCGATCATTAATAACAATGAGATGAATTCCTCATTTGCTACGCTTTGTGCCTTCTTATTATTCCTCGGTGCAGTTGCTAAATCTGCGCAATTCCCACTTCATGTATGGTTACCTGATGCTATGGAGGGACCCACTCCTATTTCGGCTCTGATACATGCGGCTACTATGGTAGCCGCAGGAATTTTTCTTGTAGCTCGGCTTCTTCCTCTTTTCATAGCCATACCTTACATAATGAATATCATATCTTTGATAGGTGTAATAACGGTACTATTAGGAGCTACCTTAGCTCTTGCTCAAAGAGATATTAAGAGAAGTTTAGCTTATTCCACGATGTCTCAATTGGGATACATTATGTTAGCTTTGGGTATAGGTTCTTATCGAGCCGCTTTATTCCATTTGATCACTCATGCTTATTCTAAAGCATTATTGTTTTTAGGGTCTGGATCAATCATTCATTCCATGGAACCCATTATTGGGTATTCTCCGACTAAGAGTCAGAACATGGTTCTTATGGGCGGTTTAACCAAATATATGCCAATTACAAAAACAACTTTTTTTTTAGGTACACTTTCTCTTTGTGGTATTCCACCCCTCGCTTGTTTTTGGTCCAAAGACGAAATTCTTAATGATAGTTGGTTGTATTCACCGATTTTTGCGATAATAGCTTTCTACACAGCAGGATTAACTGCATTTTATATGTTTCGTATGTATTTACTTACTTTCGAAGGGCATTTACGTAGTCATTTTCAAAATTACAGCGGACACACAAATAGTTCCTTCTATTCAATATCCATATGGGGGCAAGAAGGTTCCAAACCTGTTAGCAGCAATTTGCTTTTAACAACAAGGAATAATAATGACAAGTCCTCCTTTTCCAATTGCTCGTTTTCTAATACATATAAAATTGCCGGTTATGTCAGAACCATGCGATCATCTTTTAGTACTCATTTTTTCAAAAAAGACTCTCATACTTTACTATATCCGCATGAATCGGACAATACCATGTTATTTCCCCTGCTTATATTGGCCATATTGACTTTGTTCGTTGGATGCATAGGAATTAATTTCGGGCACGAAGTAATGGAGGTTGACATATTATCGAAATGGTTAACCCCATCGATGAAACTTTTCCATCAGAATTCAACTGATGAAGATTGGTATAAATTTTTGACGAATGCATTTTATTCAGTTAGTATAGCCTACTTCGGAATATTTATAGCATCTGTTCTATATGGGTCTGTCTATTCAGATCGACAAAATTTGTACTTAATCAATTCATTTGCTAAAATAGATTCTAAAATGAGAATTCGTTTAGAACAAATAATAAATGTCATATACAACTGGTCATACAATCGCGGCTACATAGACGTTTATTACGAAAAAGTATTCATTAGGGGTGTACGAGGATTAGCTCAACTAACTCATTCTTTTGATCGACGAGTAATTGATGGAGTTACTAATGGGATTGGCGTTGCAAGTTTCTTTCTAGGAGAAGGTATTAAATATATAGGGGGGGGTCGAATTTCCTCTTATCTATTCTTATATTTAGCTTGTGTATCAATAGTCCTACTAATTTACTATTACTATTTTTTCTAAATAGTCTTTTTATTAAAGCTAAAATATTTCTATAGTATATAGAAATAGATCTT